TATGTAACTATTGAAAGTGAGGATATTCTACATAATGTGAATATTCCACCCAAAAGTTTTCTTTTAGTTCAAAATGATCAATATGTAGAATCAGAACAAGTGATTGCTGAGATTCGCGCAGGAACATCCACTTTGAATTTTAAAGAGAAGGTTCGAAAACATATTTATTCTGATTCAGAGGGAGAAATGCACTGGAATACCGACGTGTATCATGCACCTGAATTTACATATGGAAATGTTCATCTCTTACCAAAAACAAGTCATTTATGGATATTATTAGGAGAGCCGCGCAGATCTGATCTAGTCTCCCTTTCGATCCACAAGGATCAAGATCAAACGAACGCTCGTTCTTTTTCTGTCAAGAAAAGATCTATTTCTAACCTCTCGGTAACTAATGATCAAGTGAAATACAAATTCTTTAGTTCGGATTTTTCTGGTAAAAAAGAAGAAGAACGCCCTGATTATTCAGAACTTAATCGAATTGTTCGTTGTAATCTCAGATATCCGACCATTCTATACGCCGATTATGATTTATTGGCAAAGAGACGAAGAAAAAGATTCATTATTCCACTCCAATCGATTCAAGAACGTGAGAACGAACTAATGCCCCTTTCGGGCATCTCGATCGAAATACCCATAAATGGTATTTTTCGTAGAAATAGTATTCTTGCTTTTTTCGATGATCCTCGATACAGAAGAAAGAGTTCGGGAATTACTAAATACGGCACTATAGAAGTCTATCCAATCGCCAAAAAAGAGTATTTAATTGAGTATCGAGGAGTCAAGGAATTTAAGCCAAAATACCAAATAAAAGTGGATCGGTTCTTTTTCATTCCCGAGGAAGTGCATATCTTACCTGGATCTTCTTCCATAATGGTACGGAACAATAGTATTATTGGGATAGATACACAAATAGCTTTAACTACAAGAAGCCGAGTAGGCGGATTGGTTCGAGTGGAGATAAAAAAAAAAAGAATTGAACTAAAAATATTTTCTGGAGATATCCATTTTCCTGGAGAGACAGATAAGATATCTCGACATAGTGGTGTCTTGATACCACCAGGAACGGGAAAGACAAATTCGAAAGAATCCAAAAAAGGGAAAAACTGGATCTATGTCCAACGGATCACACCTACCAAGAAAAAGTATTTTGTTTTGGTTCGACCTGTAGTCACATATGAAATAACAGACGGTATAAATTTAGTAAGACTTTTCCCCCCGGATCTGTTGCAGGAAATGGATAATGTGCAACTTCGAGTTGTCAATTATATCCTTTATGGAAATGGCAAACCAATTCGGGAAATTTATAACACAAGTATTCAATTAGTTAGGACTTGTTTAGTATTAAATTGTACCCAAGACAAAAAAAGTTCTTATATCGAAGAGACCCGTACTTCCTTTGTTGAAATAGGGATAAATAGTTTGATTCGAGATTTTATAAAAATAGACTTAGTGAAATCCCCTATTTCGTATACCGCAAAAAGGAATGATCCTTCGGGTTCAGGATTTATCTCTGAGAATGGATCAGATTGCACCAATATCAATCCGTTTTCTTCCAGTTTTTTCTACTATTCCAACGCAAGGATTAAAGAATCCCTTAATAAAAACCAAGGAACTATTCATACATTGTTGAATAGAAATAAGGAATACCAATCTTTGATAATTTTGTCATCTTCCAATTGTTTTCGAATGGGCCCATTCAACGATGTAAAATATCACAATGTGATAAAAGAATCAATTAAAAAAGATCCCCCAATTCCAATTAGTAATTTCTTGGGCCCTTTAGGAACAGCCCTTCAAACTGCGAATTTTTATTCATTTTCCCATTTAATAACTTATAATCAGATCTTGGTAATTAACTATTTGCAACTTGACAACTTAAAACAGACCTTTCAAGTAATTAAATATTTTTTAATGGATGAAATGGATAAAATTTATAATTCTGATTCGTGCAGTAACATTATTTTGAATCCATTCAATTTAAATTGGTATTTTCTTCAGCACAATTATTGTGAAGGGATGTCTACAATAATGAGTCTTGGGCAGTTTATTTGTGAAAATGTATGTATAGCCAAAAACGGACCACACCTCAAATCGGGTCAAGTTCTAATTGTTAAAATGGATTCTTTAGTAATACGATCCGCTAAGCCTTATTTGGCCACCCCAGGAGCAACGGTTCATGGCCATTATGGGGAAATCCTTTACGAAGGAGATACATTAGTTACATTTATATATGAAAAATCGCGATCTGGTGATATAACGCAGGGCCTTCCAAAAGTGGAACAGGTATTAGAAGTGCGTTCGATTGATTCAATATCGATGAATCTCGAAAAGAGGGTTGAGGGTTGGCACGAATGTATAACAAGAACTCTTGGAATTCCTTGGGGGTTCTTGATTGGTGCTGAGCTAACTATAGTGCAAAGTCGTATCTCTTTGGTTAATAAGATCCAAAAGGTTTATCGATCCCAGGGGGTGCAGATCCATAATAGACATATAGAAA